GTACTGTAACTGGTATTCCTGTGATCGGTTCAATAGGTATTTTCTTTTACGGCTCATATTCCGGATTGGGATCATCCCTATAGTAATCGGATGAGCCGGATTGTAGACATGAAAAAGTAAGAACTCAATAGGACCTTACCCCTCTTTATCTGATTCGGGGGGTAAGGTCCTATTGAGTTCTTACTCTTCGGGTAAGGCTTTGTTTGATCTATTCCATAACATAAAAAAAGTTGGAAATTCATCCAGTCAACATAATCATAATATTAGATTCATAGAAATGATAAAAGGATGCTTTGTTTCTGATGATGTTTTTGAAAAATGGAATCCCTTGATTGATTCATAGTATCTGTTCCGCCATAGTATGAGGGCCCCTTCCGAAACAAGAAGAAAGAAGGAATCAATTGATTTTTTGGATGACACAGGATTTCTACAGATGAGACATCCTGCAAACCATTTCTATACTAATTGAATTGAACCTTACTCTACTCTATTCTATAAAAATCAAATTTCATCAAGTAAAAAAAGACTCTTAATGTTCCGGTTGAAAGGGGAAAATCTTGGATTTTTGCACATATCCAAATCCTTATTTATTATCTCATCTTAAAATTTGATTTTTTTTTTACTTGAAATTTGATAAGTTCGTTGAAGAAGTTCTATTTGTTTACTAAGCCATCCCCCTTTTTTGTTTGTCCGCCACTTCTTATGAATCTAAAGAAAGAGGTTCCGATAGACCTGGAAAAGAAAACAGTAATCTTTGACGAACAAGATCAAGAATCATTATTATTTTGACACAAGAAAAGGAATTTTCCGCCCTTTTCTTGTGTCGAAAATTAGGAAGACAAGTAATCCCTCCCAGAATCATTCTTTCATTTATCCCTTGCCGCGTATTCTCTTCCTACTTAATGTTATGCCGCCTATTGTCTATTCGAATTCGATTCTATTAGATAGAAAAAACTATTGATGCATTCCATGGCATTTACAATCTGGCAATAAGAAGCGTCACACCGCTCCAATTTGGATTGAAAAAAAAAAGGGGGGGGTCAAGTAGTCTTCTTCGCAATATACATACTATTACTAGGAATGGGATACAAGCAATTCCCGGCATCTCGCAGAAAAGCAGTATAAACAAAGCAAGACAAGGGGCTTTCCATATTTTTTTGGATCATACATAATTGCATTGATCAACAATAATTCGGCCCTTTTTACCAACTTGATGAATCCGTGGATCTAGAAATTCATTTCGGACAATTGAACCTTCTCAAACTGTTTCTTTTTGAGAACCAAAAAGATTTGTGCTAGGATAACAGATGCCAAGAAGAACAACAAACCTTGGACACGTAATGGATCTTGAAGTACTATTTCTGCATCTCCCTGACCAAACCCACCCACATTGGGATTACTCGTTAATGGCTGATCAAGCTTGATGGATTCACCCTCTGAAACAAGAAGTTCTGGTCCTGGAGGTATAATATCAACCACTTGGTGTCCATCCGATGCATCGGCTATGCTTATTTCATATCCCCCTTTTTCTTTACGTACTATTCTGCTTACTATACCTGCTGCTGTAGCATTATAGACTGTATTGTTACTCTTGCTCCCGTCGGGATAAATCTGACCCCTTCCCCTGTTCCCGCCTACGTATATGGGATATTTTAAGAAGTGAACGTCTTTCTTAGTAGAAGGGTCCGGAGAAAGAATGGGAAAGACGATTTCACTATATTTCTGACCAGGAACAGGACCCACTACAAGAATATTTCTTTTAGTGGGGCGATAGCTCTGAAAAGACAGATTGCCCATCTTTTCTTTCAGCTCGGGAGAAATACGATCGGGGGGAGCTAATTCGAATCCCTCGGGTAAAATAAGGACAGCCCCCACATTCAAAGCCCCCTTTTTACCATTAGCAAGAACTTGTTTCAGTTGCATATCATAAGGGATTCTAACAACTGCTTCAAATACAGTATCAGGAAGCACAGCTTGTGGAACCTCAATATCCACGGGCTTATTAGCTAAATGGCAATTGGCACATACAATACGCCCGGTTGCTTCTCGTGGATTTTCATAACCCTGCTGCGCAAAAATAGGATATGCATTTGAAATAGATGTCCGAGTTATTACATATATCATGATCAATACGGAAATGAATCGAGTCATCTCTTTCTTTACCCAGGAAAAGGTATTTCTATTTTGCATGGTCCAATAATTGATCCCGGAAATTTCTACAATAAATTAGGTAGGTAGCTAGCATAGTTCCCTATCCATGATTCTGCCATTGTACTGGAATAATTGTACTGAAGTATAGTAGGAATCCCCTGGGCGGGTAGAAGTATAAAGAGTGAGTAAGCTTCAAAACGGTTTGTTTATGTACGAAGTAGCATCATGATTTGATTGATATCAGCAGATCAAATGAGTTCTTCATTCATTCATTGAATGATAAATCACTACAAGTGAAGGAGATACACGATTTAAATAATGGAAGATCCAATATTTCAAAATTGTATCTAGAATGACTGGAAAAGTGGAAACAAGACCAGATATAATTTGATCATTATGAGCAAATCCAAAATCTTTGTAGACCGAACCAATCATTAGTTCCCACCCCCGGGGTGAGTGGAATCCGATACATAAATCAGTTAATAAAAGAATAGAAAAAGCCTTTATTGTGTCGCTTAAGTTATAGAGGAATTCCTGAACCCAAGAATTCAGAATGACAAGTTCTTCATTACCCAGAATAGAATAACCACTTAGAATAGCAAAACAGATTATATTTGTCGAGAAATCCAAAATGATATGGATATGATCTTCGTTGTGCATTTTGACCAATTGCATCGTCTCTTTGTGGATTCCTATACGAAGCTTTTGTATCTGTGTCTCCGGGTACTCTTTTATCATTTCATCCAACAGGAATAGTTGTTCTAATTCTATGAATCTTTCTAGAACGTTCTTTTCTTGAATATCATTCAAAAAAGTTTCGGATTGTCCGGTATTCCACCAATTAGTAACCCAAGGTTCCAGACTTTTATTAAATGAGAGAGAGATCCACCAGGGCAAAAAGACTATAGATGCAAGATACGGGAGGGGAGTCAATGCTTTCTTTTTTGACACTTTTCATCTGTGAATTGTTAATGAACCCGCTTCAGTCGCCGACTCTATCTGATCCGATATTTCTATGAAGCATGAGTTCTATAACAAGGTATGGAACCTATGGATCTATTCCTTTTTTTTTTTTGAATTGTTTAGTCCTTGGATCTAGAAAGAATATAGAAATAGAAATAGAATAAGGGCCCGTTTCGAATGAAGAAATAATCAAATACTTTTCCCAGATATCTCAGTTGGTCAAATTCGAACCAATTCTATCTTCATTTGTTCTTTCGATGAATGCCCAAAAGAACCGCTTGAAATAATGAATATTATTTTGATTTCGAGACGAAAGAACTCCCCTCAATTATTTTTTCGAAATTTTCACTGGCTACCCACGACCCAGGAATAATTGAGGGGATATTTCTGAAAAATATTAATGATGAAATCCGAAATAGGTGACAAAACGAGAGAGAAATTGGATAGTTATGAGAGATCTAAACGTTTGGTTATCCAGGAGCTAAAGAAAGGATCAAAAAAGAAACATCGATTGACAAAAGAAAGATAATTAACGAGATATGATACATCTGTATCTAATGTATTAATCCAAAGTATTGGCCCTAAAAAGAGAAATTATGTATTCCGAAATGCTCTGATATGTGTGATGAATACATACTTATTAGACTTGTTACTAGTAGAATTGAGTTCTATATGGAGAAAAAGGAGTTTTGGTCGATCAAAATTGCTTCTTATTATGGTTGTTCCGTATACGTCCGCCTGCTTTATTCTATGGGCCACAGAAGGATTACCAACGGAACGGGGGAAATAGAATCTAACATGTTTTGCTCGAATGAACGTTCCGAAGAAGCTTCAGTTATATTTAAAAGGGGGTTCCTGGGTCCCTTCCCTCATGCTGAGAAAGCATTAATTCCCTTCATTTCAAAATACTTCAATTGGCACGCGCAAGAAATAGGCCAATTCAGCAGCTTTTTGTTCAATTTCTCGTGGAGTCAAATTTTCGTCAGTACGGGTCAAGGGAATGGCGCCCTGGCCTCTGATTTCCATATAAAGGACACGTCGAGGATAAAGACCCTCTTTAACTTCCATTCTGATCGATTGAATCTCTCTCATAAGGAATCGAAGGAAGATGCGACGATTTATTCCAGGAAATCCCCAACGAAAAATACACACTATTCCTTCTTTTCTATCGAATCGATCATAACCGCTACCTACATTCCACGAAATTGTGCACCACAAATAGGAACTAATGAACAGACCTGCGATCCCATAGAAAGACATCACGATTCCTTGGGGAAAAAAAAGGATTTGCTGAGACGGGAATAAAGATATCAGATTCCTACCAAGATAACTGGAAGTTCCAACCAATAGGAATCCTAGTGAACCTAAAAAAAGGATACAGGCCCAGCAGAAATTACTTGTTTTTCGAGATCCCGTTATAAGTTCTATCCATATACGTTCTGATCGATAGTTCATACTAGATCCAGTTGCATCCTATTGGAATTGAGAGAAGAGAATAAGCCAAATGAATTTGATTTTACTTTTTTTATTTTGCTCCCGAAGTAACTCTCATCAACTAGCACTATTATGACGCGAACTATTAGGAGTAATTCATCAAATTGGTTAGATATAAAATAATAACATCCCCTTCGTATAATACCACCACTATGTATATCTACATAATATAGATACGTTAACTTTCTATTTCAGATATCCGCTCTGATCCATTTTAAAACAGCTATCCCCCCATATACATGCATTTATCCATATATAATGTATCCGCATGTATAATCACTTTTTTATTTGTGCCCGGAGGGAGCCACATGTCGTATCATATTCCACTAAATGGATATCCCTATTATGATCCAAGTCCAAGTGTTGAAATAAATTGATGAAATTTTGTCCTATCAGGTCTAAACAATCTTGTTTTTTTGAACATGAAGAGATAAAGAAGCCATTGCAATTGCTGGAAACACTAAGCCCACTAAAGGCACAAAAATAGAGGGTAAATTGAAATCTGTCATAGAATGGGTGCCTCGATTTAATATTTGTACCTGTTATAAAGATATTTTATCTTATGATAAGTATATCTATTATAAGTATTATTAAGTATATAATAAGTGCAAGGAATGTAGAGCTAAATAAGCGTATCTATTCACCTTTCTACAAGAAATAGATGGATGATAATCCGCTTTATTATTCTTGTTCTACCGCCCTTATTTTCTAATAAAGAGTTTCTTACGAGTTTCCTAAGGATTTGTTAGAATCCGATCCAACAGGAATTCATAGTCAAAAGTGTAGGTCCTCGGGAGATATAAAAATATGCAACACTTCCCTTATAGATTTGAATTATTCTATATATATTAATACGATATATATTAATATGAAAGAAGGGAACATGAAATTCTTTTGATTTTTTTTCCCAAGTCCATTCCGCGGAAGGAAGAATTCACTCTTTTCCTCCTGATAGGGGGTTCCTGATTACTAATCATGAATAGGGGTAGGATAAAAAATCTGCATCAAAAAAAGTCATTATCCGAAACTTCCTATAGAACTTATGTTACCAAAGAAAACTCCACTCTTCTTATTTTGACTTTGATTCCGATGAACTAAAGTTCGCTACAAATAACTGAGCCTAGCGCTCTACTTGAATTTTGATTCAAGGGAAAGAAACCGTGTAGCTGAAATAATTCACTCAGAACACCTTTTAAAGGATTACGTGGTACGATTGGATCAAATAAGCCCTTATGGAATAAATACTCAGCTGCTTGTGAACCGTCAGGTACTGTCTTATTCAATGTTTGTTCAATTACTCTTTTCCCCGCAAATGCAATGTAGGCATTGGGTTCAGCAATAATAATATCTCCCAACATACCAAAACTGGCCGTTACTCCGCCGGTTGTAGGAGATGTAAGGATTGATACATAGAATAACTTTTTATTGAATTGATAATCATATAAAGCGGAAGATATTTTAGCCATTTGCATCAAACTCAAACTTCCTTCTTGCATGCGTGCTCCTCCAGAAGCACACACCATAATAACAGGTAGAGATCTATTAGCAGCATATTCGATCAACCGGGTGATTTTCTCGCCTACTACGGATCCCATACTACCCCCCATGAACTGAAAATCCATAACCCCAATGGCTATGGGAATCCCATTTAGTTGACCTATGCCTGTTTGAACAGCCTCAGTTAAACCTGTCTTTCTTTGATACGAATTGATACGATCTCTATAAGGTTCCTCTTCCGAGTGAAATTCAATGGGGTCAATAGAGACCATGTCTTCGTCCATAGGATCCCAAGTGCCCGAATCAACCGAAAGTTCGATTCTATCTGAACTACCCATTTTCAAATGATATCCACATTGTTCACAAATATTCATTTTTGACCTAAAAAATTTCTTATAATTTAATCCATAACAATTTTCGCATTGAACCCATAAATGTCTGTATTTTTTATTTCCATCGAAATCATTAGATCTTCCTCTTATATTGAAATCACTGCCATTACCGCCAGTTCTTATACTAGAACTCCCCCTGTCACTATCACTTACACTTTCACCACTACAAATGTAACTATAAATATAACTGTAAATGTGATTGTCGCTACCACTCGAAATGTACTTATCAATACTGATTTCAGAACGAAGATAACTATCAATGCAACTATTAATGTGATTATTCCAACTATACGTAGTATCATACATATAATGATCATAGTAGCGATTGTCACTCTTAGACCCGCTATTCAGATAACTAGAAAAAGCAGTTTCTAGTTCACTCAGAAAAGAACTATCGTTGTCAATCTCAAAAACCCGATTTTCAATATCAAAATATACGGAATAACTGTTACCATTACTATCCCTAACTAAAAAAGTGTCATCAGAGATGAAACTCCAAATGTCCCTGACACCGAAAAAATGATCAACATTACTGCAACTATTACTTTCGCGCCAACCATGATTATGATTGTTTTTATTCGTATCATTTAGAATAGGATCTTCACTTCCACTGGTATTTCCAACAGGACGACCAAGACTGTCCATTGATTTACCTAGCCCACACCTGTGTTCTAACTCCTCGTTAGACAACATTGAATTGAACCACCATTTTCCCATAGATCCTTCCTGCCCCCTATTTGAAAATACAATAAATGAATAGTCATTCGACGAAAAATCATTTTACTATTTCATTTCCTATCGGAATACGCATATAGATCCAATCACTAGGATTATTAACTAATAACGAGTAACTATTGAACGAAAGAAATGATTTTGTGGGAGTCGGGAGTATCAATTCACTATATATGATGGAACTTTTTCTTCAATTATTATAAATAGAAGATAGGTTTCTCCCATGTTGTGTACAAACTCTCATCGAAAAGAGAAATATTTGTTCCCTCCT